TTCGTTTACGTCTGAATCTCCGATACGTTCATATCTCAGTCGTTCTTTTTGTTTTTATTCTATTTGTTCTTTCTCTTCTGTATCTGTAAAACAAACTATTCCTTTAGTTTCGGGTCTCGCTCCAATCATTTCGGATGTTAGGATTTGCTGTCCCAGTCTTGGTTTGGAAGGGGGAAAGGAGAAAAGGCGGGACTCACTGCCTCGGATATCTCTGGGTACTGCAACTGCAATAGCACCCACCCGTCTCTCGAGTGGAAGAGACACTTCCAGTGCTACTTCACTCGAGAAGGCCACCATGGAGATCGGCCAATTAAAGGTTTTGAGTTCCATTGGTGAGAATGGAGAAGTCGGGAGACTTATTACAGAAATGCGATACCTCTGGACGCCTCGCGTAGGATTTGAACCTCCGTACTACGCGATGCTAGATTTTGAGTCTGGTATGCCTACCCTTATTCCGAAGCAAGGAGACACGGTGGAGTTACGTTCACCACTCTTATTATACGGGTATATCTATATGTTGTCAACCGCTAAACCAAATTTTATTCTCTTTCTTACCAAATTTACTAACTGGGAGACTCCGTTCGGGTCAGGTTTAGACGAGGTCCCTGGACCTCGTCTTATTACTCCTTGCTTCTTCATGTAGTGGTAGGGTTCCACTTCATACCGGCGATGGTCGAGGGTTCGAATCTATTCCCGCCCACAATCAATCATCCCTAAAGAGGTGGTTGATTCCCTCTTCCTACAGATAATTTTTTTTTTCTCGGTATCAATCAAATAATATCATATGAAGATACAAGAAGGAGAGGCATCCTCCTTCCGCCTAAATACTTAGATGTAGCAGCGTGGGTTGCCACTGCCCAACTCCAGCTGTGGATTGCGCGGAAATAATTATATCTCCCCCGGAATAGACAAGTGATCATTTTCCTAGCAAGTGATTCCGGGTGCGAAAAAGCAAATACAAGCTAGATAGGAGAATGTCAGGATCAATTACCGAAGAAGATATAACTATCTCATAAGTTACAGAGACAGACTAATTGGGATAGCAGAAGCAAAACCGGCTTTTAAGAGAAATCGCTCGAAAAAAAAGAGTTCGCGCCACAATTTGAAATGAGTCTAGAATAAAGTATTCCGTGTGATCCCGATAATGGGATCTATTAATATACCCGATAGGATTGATGCTAGTGCACAAATGATCATAGCTATTTCAATAGAACTTTTTGAAATTGATGGAGAAACTAAAGAATTTTGTATATAAGTTGTGGATGCATCGCTCCTCTCATTCTTCCCAGTAAACATCAATCTAATTATTTTTAGATAATAGTAAATAGAGATGACACTTGTGATGAGCGCTACCAGAACTGATGGGTACAGACCGGCTTTCCATCCATGCCAAAAGAGATAGAGTTTACCGAAAAAACCGGATGGTGGAGGGATACCCCCTAGGGATGGTGAACATAAAACCGGAGAGAATGTTAGAACAGGATCCTTCATGTATAACCCCGCGTAATCCCTAATATTATCAGTTCCGGTTCGTAAACCAAATGAGGTGGTGCGAGCAAAAGTTCCCAGGTTCATGAGTATATAAATAAACGTATGAGTTATCATACTTGCGTAACCGTTTTCCGGGTCTGCAGCAAGTACTCCAATCATAATATATCCAATTTGGCTTATAGAGGGATAAGCTAGCATACGTTTCATGCTTATTTGAGTAACGGCAATTAGATTTCCCAATATCATGCTAGAGGTGGCCAATAATCCTACCACCATATGCCACTCGTTAGGAAAATGTGGGAAAATTAGGCCGAAGAGTCGCGTAAATAAAGCTGGAGCTGCTACTTTAGAGGTGACAGAGAAAAAAGCAACGACTGGTGTAGGAGAGTCAGAGTCGAAAAGAAGATTTTCGATCTTTCCGCTCATTCGAAACCGTGCATGAAATTTTTACTTCACACGGCTCTTGGTTCATAAGAGATTCACGACTGATATTGCTCCCAAAACCTTCCTCGTGTATGTTTCAAATTTGTTATTCATTGAATAATTCATAATCATTCAATATTAGCACTAATTGTTAACTTCTCGAAGAATCCCTCGTCATTTGTTTAGATTACCCACCAGCAGTTTCGTCTCAAACTTTTTCTTGCTTGTTTGTCCTTTTTTACTTCTCACCGGAATCCTTTCAATGTCGGCAGGCACACACGCCCGGCGGGAGATACAAATTGTGACTTGTTTCGTTCCTAGCGGGTTT